ATCTCAAAATATTTAATTCTATTTTTTTCTTATTAATTTAATAAAAAAATAAAGTAAAAGCGGGTAGCGGGAATCGAACCCGCATCGTTAGCTTGGAAGGCTAGGGGTTATAGTCGACGTTGATTCATCATTTTTAACGTCTCTAATTCAAAACTGAACGTGAAACTTTGGTTTCATTCGGCTCCTTTATGGAAGATGTATAAATTCCTATATTAAGACATGAACGAAAAAAAAAAAATTCCACCCATAACATCTATGTCAGCTTTTCTGTCTGAATGTATTCAGAACAACCCGCTTTCTAGACGATCCCTATAGAAAAGAGGGGGATTATATTATAACAACCTTTCTAGTTACTTCGTTCTCTATTTCTATGTGAGAGAATCCTTAGGAAAAGCATTTTGTTTCTACCGAGCTAAAACAATTTGTCGATGTCTCTAGTAAACCAAAGTCATTGTTTAATAGCCATTTTGCTTCAATTTCCGTAATACAAATTTAAAATTAAAGATTTAGTTACGATTAGAAAGCTTTATCCATGGATCCTTTACTCATACTTATTCAATTAGAAGTATTGATCTAATTAAAAAAAAATTATGTTTCGTAATCTCATAATCCAATTTTTCAATTTTTAATTGATTCTTGGATACAAATCACGAGAATGTATATTCTTCCTCGAATTTTTCATTGAGAGGTAAAGGATTAAATCCTTTTAAGAAATAAAGTTTTTGGTCGGAATGAAATATTAATCAAACCGAAAGACCCCTTAACTATATAAAGGATTATAGAACGAATCACACTTTTACCACTAAACTATACCCGCTACAATCCGATTATTGTATATAAATGAACCTTTTGTCGAACAAGAAAATGGGTCGTAATAAAAAGTTAAAAGAGTAAAAAGAAAGGATAGGATCATAAAATAATCATGAAAATTAGAGCGTTTCCGTGTTGTATCAGAGAACCCAATGAGATTCGGAAAAGAGAATTCATTTAATTTCAATAACTAAAACTAAATAACAAGTGTTTTTTTGCCGGAGGTTTTTGACCTAGACGTCTCGACAAACTACTTAAGCCATAACATACATGAAAATGTATTGTGCAAGAATCCACAGCTCCCTTTTTGTTATTTATTTACTTTACTAAAATAAACGGAATAAAGAAAATAAAGAATAAATATAAAAAATTAAGATAAGAAACGACACTTTTATTCGATATCATTTGATTCTATATCATAGAAATCAAAAGAGTTTTTTTTTTTTCCAATCATAATAACAAGCAAGTATTTTAGTTTTCAAATTAAAAAAAATTATTTATGATTCGTTGGAACAATAAATGGCGGGCCCGGCCTGGTCAGTACTTAGCCGGGCCGTGGAACTAAAAAGCACTCTCGGATGAAAAAAAATATTATGAAGGGCTCTTTCAATCCTTATTTTTTATAATGTAACATAGTATTATCCTTTTTCAATTGGGAGGAGAGATGGCTGAGTGGACTAAAGCGTCGGATTGCTAATCCGTTGTACGAGTTTTTCGTACCGAGGGTTCGAATCCCTCTCTTTCCGTTTTTGTTGATGACTTGGTATTTTCTTTCGAATTTTTCGCGAGCTCTTTTTATTTTTAATAGTTAAAAATGTGTAATAGATAAAATCCTACTAAGAACATTTTTAAATCAAGCAAGGAAAACAAAAACCTTATCTTTTATTCTTCACGTCCAGGATTACGTCCTGGATCATTAGACAGGAATCCGAAAATAAAGAGAGAAACAAAGAATATCACTACCGTGTAAACAAATAGTTTGAGAGTAAGCATTACATAATCTCCAAGATTTTTTTTAGTAAAAAAGAGAATAGATTCTCCGTTTTTATACCGCATACCCTACTATTTTTTTTTTTATTTTGACACCAAGAAATAAAGTGGGGTGATCCAGATTTTTCGCGGTTGTACAATAATTTCAATATTTGAATTGAGGGTGTAAGACTTATCTGATCTTATCAATTCTTTTAATTTTTTTTTTTCAATAAATCTTTAATTTAATAATGTCTAGACATTATTAAATTAAAGATATCATCGAAAACTTACAGCAGCTTGCCAAACAAAGGCTAAGAGAAAAAAAAACAGGGGTATTACTGGCATAACATCTACGATTGGATTTAAAAAAGCGTAGGCCTCGGGCAATTTGGCGACGAAAAAACTACTTGAATAAAGAGCAGAATTAAGACAGATACAGATCAAACTAAATATATTAAGCATAACAAACATTTTGTTCTTGAGGATAATTGTATTTTATTTATTTTGATTGAGTTATTAATAAATTGAGTTTTTTATTATTTTATATTTTATTATCTATTTTATATATATTTTTTTTATATATATTTTATTATTTTTTTTTTTATTATTATAAATATGTTATTATTCATAGAAAAGAAAAATGAATAAAAAGAAAATAAGATAGACCAAAAAACTTTCTTTGATTTGAACTCACCCAATCAAAAATCCTTCAATTCTCAAATCAAAAGAGAATAGAATAAACCATACTTTCATACAATATCTTAATTGAATTATATGTAATGATCAATAAATTTATATGTAATGATCAATAAATTCTGTTTAATTCTACGTCTACATGTATAAAAATTCTAGTAATCTATTTTATAGATAATAGATATTTAGACTTGAGTTGACGAACAACCAGTACCAATATTAGTGTTTATTAGTGTCGACTAGAAATGGGGCGTGGCCAAGTGGTAAGGCAACGGGTTTTGGTCCCGCTATTCGGAGGTTCGAATCCTTCCGTCCCAGAACATACCTGACCCACGATCATTTTATTAATCTATAATTTTATTAATCTATAATAAAATTTATTAATCTATAATAAAAAATAAAATATATATCTATATCATAATCTATATCATAATAAAATATATTAAAATAAAGATTGTCTTTTCGACCAGTCTTCCGTTTAAGAGTCTAATATTGTTATAGAATGTGATTCTTATTTCTTTTTTTTTTTTTTTTATTAATCATATCTTTTTCACAAATTAAATCGAGTTCAAATAACACGCATATGAAACGAAATTTTTATTTGTTAAATATTACTGATTTTACAATATGAAATATGAAAAAATAACAACCTAAATCTTCAATCTTTCCTTACATCAGTCTTTTTTTTTTTTTTATTAATCATTGATGGTTTAATCCAATATGGATTTATCTTTCTCTTAATGATGATAAAAAGCGAATGGTACTTCCTGTAAAACCTTATGCAAATAATGATATAGGGTAGGAAACTATTCAATCAATTAAATCTTTTTAATGATTTCTTATGAGTTCTTGGTACTCTAAGAAGTGTGAAATTGTTGAATTTATCCTATCACGTTACTTGAAGATAGAGATTCAAAATAACTTGTTTATTCGTGTTTATTTATTCATGTTATGTTAGTTATAATGTTATAATTAAAAAAAAATTATAAACAATGGGATTAAATTGATTGAATTCTTGTTGAGACTTCGTCATACATTATCCATTCTTCATATAGAAGAAAAAAGTATAGATTATTATGTACCGACCGAACCGATGATTATTCACGATTCCATAATTGAATCAATTACATACTGGTTCCAAACTGAAGGAATGTTATGGTAAAACTTCGTTTAAAACGATGTGGCAGAAAGCAACGTGCGACTTGAAGGACATGATCAGCTGTGGATTCTTACATCCACCACTTTTTTATATTATATAGGAACGAAAGTGCTCTTGGCTCGACATCATTTGTTCTGTTCCACTGGAACCCTCATTTTTGAGAGTGTTGCCATGTAAATAGTACACGATGGAGCTCGAGTAGAACGTATTGATTAATTTCTCAAGGGCAAGAATCTAAGGTTAGTATCGATCAATAAATTGGAACAACTTCGTAAGTATATTTTAGATATATAAATCGAAAGGATCCAATTCGATAAAATTTAAAAGTTAATTTTGTTGGAATTGGTAAAACTCTTTTGATCAAATCAAAAGTAAAGTGTATTACGTAGGAATCAACCATTCATACGATTCTTTGATAGAAAGAAATCACAAAAAATGGTATGTTGCTGCCGTTTTGAAACGATTTTAAGATCACCGAAGTAATGTCTAAACCCAATGATTCAAGGCAAAGATAAAGATCCTGGAACAAGGAAATACCGTTTTCAATTGTCTCAACAACCAGAATTTAAGAATCAAAATAGATTCTAAAGGAGACAGACAAAAAGGGTTAGAGACCACTCAATAAATTTAATACTTAAATTAAAAGGTTTCTTTTGAGTTATTTGAGAGTTATTCAACTTGAGTTATGAGGATACAAATAATTTTTTTTGGGGGGGAGGGGAAGACTAAGAAAAAGTATTTAAACTAAAATCAATAATATAATGAATTTGATGATTTTATGGATCTATTTGATATTATGATTCTATACATAATTTAGAATTTTCTCGAGCCGTACGAGGAGAAAACTTCTTATACGTTTCTAGGGGGGGGGAGTATTGTTCATCTATCCCAATGAGCCATTTATCGAATCGTTGCAATTGATGTTCGATCCCGACGAGAGGGAAGAGATCTTCGTAAAGTGGGTTTTTATGACCCGATAAAGAATCAAATCTATTTAAATGTTCCTGCTATTCTATATTTCCTTGAAAAAGGTGCTCAACCTACAGGAACTGTTCATGATATTTCAAAAAGGGCGGGGGTTTTTACGGAACTTCGCCCTAATCAACAAATAAAATTCAATTAATGAAATAAAAAAATGTGGATGATTTGTATATAGCCTTGTATAACCTTTTTGTTTCTTTGCTATTTCCTCTTTTGTTCTATTTATATCATACTAAATTTATTATTGTTACTATAAAAGAGTGTCTTTTATAACGACAAAAATCTATTTATATTTTATTGATATAAATTTTAGTGATATATAAAATAGATAGAAAAAGATTAAGTGAATAAATAAATGAAGGAATCGGGTCTATAAATATAAAATTTTGAGATTAATAAATATAAAATTTTGAGATTAATGTCAATGAGTTAAGGAACAAATAAAAAAACACAAAGGATTTCACTTGCTTATTTTAGTGAATAAACCTCATTTTTTTACTTAATTTTTTTTTCCACCAATATTGTATCAATGTTGTGTTGTATAGAAATATTATATATAGTGCCAATCCAACACAAGTCCTTAAGTTTTTTTTTTTTTTTTTCTTATTTTTTCTTATAATTCTAATTGTCTAATTGATTGAAATTGGAATTGTTAGTTATATTTATAAATTGTTTTTTCTTTTGTATTCTTTTTTCAACATTCATATTGACAACAGTGTATCAAATAAATATAATCCGATCGTGGATAAAAGGATCCATTTATATCTCCGTCCCATAGCTTTTATTTCATTCAAATAATGGGTTCTTGTATTTTCTGTGATACAAGAAGTCTTTTTTTGATTAAGATTAAACTCAATAAAATCTATATATACTATAGAATTAATGGATGACATAAGAGACAAGGAGCTATTTTTAAATATTTTACTTTATCCCTATTTTTATCTGAGAATTTTTTCATAGGATCTGTTCATTTTTATTATGTTCAGAATCTAATCAATTAGAATTTTTAAAATTTGTGCTATTTTAATGTTTTGATTGGTTTGGATTGCGTTGTGCAATTCAATCTTTTTTTTAGTGAGATTCCGATTGTATCTACACATTCTAATTATTTTATTTGGGTTGCTAACTCAACGGTAGAGTACTCGGCTTTTAAGTGCGGCTAGCATCTTTTACACATTTGTATGAAGCAAAAGATTCGTCCATACCATCGGTAGAGTTTGTAAGACCACGACTGATCCTGAAAGGAATGAATGGAAAAAGCAGCATGTCGTATCAATGGATAATTCTAAGAATATTTCATTCTTACCGAATAGGTCCAAAACCTTATTTAAATTGTTTGAATTCTTGTCGTGTAATAAAAAAAATGAATTTGGTCGAGTGAATAAATGGGTAGAGCCCTACTACGGTTTCAATTATAGGGAAACAAAAAGTAATGAGCTTCTGTTCTTAATTTTTGAATGATTACCCGATCTAATTAGACGTTAAAAATATATTAGTGCTTAATACGGGAAAAACTTTTCCCATGAGTGGATTATAAATTTCTTATGAGTCCTAATTATTAGCTATTACCCATTATGGGGTAGAGATAAATGTGTAGAAGAAGGCAGTATATTGATAAAGATTTTTCAAAATCAAAAGAGCGATTGGATTGAAAAAATAAAGGACTTCTAACCATCTTGTTACCCTAGAATGAACATAAATCAATTAGATGGAAAAAGAGAGGCTAGAGAGTCTGTTGATGAGTCTTACTTGTTCCGAGGTATTTTCTTACTATAATACCTTGTTTTGACTGTATCGTACTATGTATCATTTGATAACCCAATAAATCACCTATTTCTTTTCTTGTTCACATTAAAAATGGAAGAATTTCAAGGATATTTAGAACTAGATAGATATCAGCAACATGACTTCCTATACCCACTTATCTTTCGGGAGTATATTTATGCACTTGCTCATGATCATGGTTTAAATAGATCTATTTTGTTGGATAATGTAGGTTATGACACTAAATATAGTTTACTAATTATAAAACGTTTAATTAGTCGAATGTATCAACAGAATCATTTGATAATTTCCGCTAATGATTCTAACCAAAAAAAATTTTTTGGGTACAACAAAAATTTGTATTCTCAAATGATGTCGGAGGGATTTGCAGTCATTGTGGAAATTCCGTTTTCCCTACGATTAGTATCTTCCTTAGAGGCGACAGAAATCGTAAAATCTTATAATTTACGATCAATTCATTCAATATTTCCTTTTTTAGAGGACAAATTCCCACATTTAAATTATGTATCAGATGTACTAATACCCTACCCCATTCATCTGGAAATCTTGGTTCAAACCCTTCGCTATTGGGTGAAAGATCCCTCTTCTTTACATTTATTACGACTCTTTCTTCACGAGTATTATAATTGGAATAGTCTTATTACTCCAAAAAAAATTCTTTTTTCAAAAAGTAATCCACGATTATTCTTGCTCCTATATAATTCTCATGTATGTGAATACGAATCCATTTTACTTTTTCTTCGTAATCAATCTTCTCATTTACGATTAACCTCTTCTGGTATCTTTTTTGAGCGAATACATTTCTATGAAAAAAAAAAATATCCTGTAGAAGAAGTCTTCGTTAATGATTTTCCGGCCGCCAGCTTATGGTTCTTCAAGGATCCTTTTATGCATTATGTTAGATATCAAGGAAAATCTATTCTGTCTTCGAAGGATACCCCTCTTCTGATGAATAAGTGGAAATATTATCTTGTCAATTTATGGCAATGTCATTCTTATGTGTGGTCTCAACCAGGAAGGATTTATATAAACCAATTATCCAAGCATTCCCTTGATTTTTTGGGTTATTTTTCAAGTATGCGACCAAACTTTTCGGTGGT